AATAATGTGCCTGAAAAAGGATTATTTTGATAGAATAAATTATGTAAAATTATATTTACCTTTATTAAATAAAAATTATATTTTATAGAATTAAACTATACCTTTAAATTTCAAAAACTTAAATGCTTCTTACATCTAAATATAAAAAATAAGCTAAATAAGCTAAAGAGTTCATACCTCTTTTATAAAAGTTTTAATCTTTTTTTTTTAAAATTAATAATTATTTTAATATAAATAAAATTTCTTTTTTTTTTCTTATAATAATCAGAACTATTTTTTCAATTAGATCTTTATCAATAATTAATATTTGAATGGGGATAGAAGTAAATTTAATCTCATTCATCCCCCTTATGGTTAATAATAAAAACAATTTTTCCTCAGAAAGAATAATCAGCTATTTTTTAGCCCAATCTCTGGGCTCAGCTAATTTTTTATTTAGCTCAATACTAATAATTTCATTAAATAAATGATTTATAATTAACTCAAAAATTAACTTAACTATTTTATTTATAATAAATATTAGTTTATTTATGAAAATGGGAGCTGCCCCATTCCACTTTTGATTTCCTAAAACTATAAAAGGATTAAACTGAATAAACTGTTTAATCCTTAGAACCTGACAAAAAATTCTCCCAATAATCGCCCTATCTTATTGTTTTATTTACAAAATTACACTAATAATTGCAACAATTAGAACAATTACAGGAGCACTCATAGGTCTCAATCAACCCTCATTACAAATAATTATATCTTATTCTTCAATTAATCACATTGGCTGAATAATTATTTCATTAATAATTAAAATTAATATTTGAACTATGTACATGTTAATTTACTCTTTAATAAACGCAATTTTAATATTTATATTTAAATCAATAAATATATATAAACTTAACCAAATTTATTCAAATAAATCTTTTAATTTAATTAATTATTTTTTAATATTTAATTTACTTAGTTTAAGAGGATTACCCCCCTTTTTAGGATTCTTTCCAAAATGAATAGTAATTAATTTGATAATTGAAAATAATTTACATTTAATTAATTTAATTATAATTTTTATGTCTTTAATCAACATATATATTTATATTCGAATTATTTATTCATATTTATTAATAAATTTTTTAGAAATTAAATTCTATAAAATTCAATTTAATTATTTTAAATTTATAACCTTAATTACAATTTTTTCTATAATAGGACTATTATTTACCCCACTAATTAACATACTAATTTTTTAAAGTTTTAAGTTAAATAAACTAATAATCTTCAAAATTATCATTAAAATTATATTTTAAGCTTTAGTAAATAAATTTACTACTTTAAATTTGCAATTTAAAATCATTGATTGAATATAAAACTTAGTAAAAAAGATTTTATCTTATAAATAAATTTACAATTTATTGCCTATAATTTCAGCCACATTACTGCGACAATGATTATTTTCAACAAATCATAAAGATATTGGAACTATTTATTTCATTTTTGGAATTTGAGCGGGTATAGTGGGAACTTCATTAAGAATAATTATTCGAACTGAATTAGGCACAACTGAATCCCTCATTAAAAATGATCAAATTTATAACGTTCTTGTGACAGCCCATGCATTTATTATAATTTTTTTCATGGTTATACCAATTATAATCGGAGGATTCGGAAACTGACTAATCCCATTAATAATCGGAGCCCCAGATATAGCTTTTCCGCGAATAAATAATATGAGATTTTGATTACTCCCCCCCTCTTTAAATCTCCTATTAATCAGATCTTTAGTCGAGAGAGGAACTGGAACTGGGTGAACAGTTTATCCCCCCCTGTCTAGTAACTTAGCTCACGGAGGAAGATCCGTTGATATTTCAATTTTCTCTCTTCATTTAGCTGGAATTTCGTCAATTTTAGGGGCTATCAATTTTATTTCTACGACATTAAATATACGAAATAATTTAACCTCTTTAGATCGAATACCCCTATTTGTGTGATCAGTTGCTATTACTGCTATTTTACTACTTTTATCACTTCCAGTATTAGCGGGAGCTATCACTATACTTTTAACTGACCGAAATTTAAACACATCTTTCTTTGACCCCTCAGGAGGGGGAGACCCCATTCTCTACCAACATCTTTTTTGATTTTTTGGTCACCCTGAAGTTTATATTTTAATTTTACCCGGATTTGGAATAATTTCACAAATTATTACACAAGAAAGAGGAAAGAAGGAATCTTTCGGATTCTTAGGTATAATTTACGCAATAATAACTATTGGCTTATTAGGATTTATTGTCTGAGCTCATCATATATTTACTGTGGGAATAGATATCGACACACGAGCATACTTTACATCAGCTACAATAATTATTGCCATTCCAACTGGAATTAAAATTTTTAGATGATTAGCAACACTTCACGGAAACAAAATTAATCTCAGCCCTAGCTTAATCTGAAGTTTAGGATTTATTTTTTTATTTACAATGGGGGGACTCACAGGTGTAGTTTTAGCTAACTCATCTATTGATATTATACTTCACGATACTTATTATGTTGTTGCCCACTTCCACTACGTATTATCGATAGGAGCCGTATTCGCAATTATTGGAGGATTTATCCATTGATACCCCCTTTTCACTGGTCTTTCAATAAATCCATTTTGATTAAAAATTCAATTTATTACAATATTTGTGGGAGTAAACCTAACTTTCTTCCCCCAACATTTTTTAGGACTCTCAGGGATACCCCGACGATACTCAGATTTTCCGGACGCATACTTATCCTGAAATATTATTTCCTCTATAGGAAGAATAATATCTTCTATCAGTCTCTTAATACTTCTTTTAATTATATGAGAAAGAATAATTAATCAACGAACTATTATTTATAATATTCAAATTAACTCTAATATTGAATGATTACAAAATAATCCCCCCTCTGAACACTCATTTAATGAAATACCTCTAATATCAAATTTCTAATATGGCAGAATAAATGCTTTGGATTTAAACCCCAAAAATAAAGATCAATCTTTTTTTAGAAATTGCAACATGATCAAATTTAAACTTTCAAGATAGATCTTCTCCACTAATAGAACAAATAATTTTTTTCCATGATTTCTCTTTAATAATTCTCACATTAATTATTATTTTTATTACTTACTTAATAACCATATTATTATTTAATAAAATTACTAACCGAATACTTTTAGAAGAACAAATAATTGAATTAATTTGAACCATCTTACCCGCAATTATTTTAATTTTTATCGCCCTGCCATCACTGAAACTTCTCTACTTAATTGATGAAAATAATAAACCATTAATTACATTAAAAACAATTGGACATCAATGATTTTGATCTTACGAATACTCTGATTTTAAAAAAATCAAATTCGATTCTTTTATAATTCCTAAAAATGAAATAAATTCTGAATCATTTCGATTAATTGAAGTTGATAACCGACTAGTAGTACCTATAAATACTAAAATTCGAATTTTAATCACAGCTAATGATGTAATCCACTCCTGAACTGTACCAGCTTTAGGAGTAAAAACTGATGCAACTCCCGGACGACTAAATCAAACTAATTTTTTTATCAAACGTCCTGGAATATTTTTTGGTCAATGTTCAGAAATTTGTGGAACAAACCATAGTTTTATGCCCATCACAGTTGAATCAATTAATTCAAAATTTTTTATTAATTGAATTAAAAATTATTAAGTCATCAGATAACTAAACAATAAAGTATTGGTCTCTTAAACCACTAATAGTACGCCCCTAACTACTTCTGATGAATAATTTAAAAGAATTAGTTAAATAAATAACATAAATATGTCAAATTTAAATTATTAATCCAATATAATATTCTTTTATTCCTCAAATAATACCCATAAATTGAATAATCTTATATTTTATATTTAATTTAATTTTTTATATATTTATTACAAATAATTATTTTAATATAAACTTTCAACCCACTAAAATTACACAATACTTATCATCGAATTATACCAAATCTATTTACTATTTTTGACCCCTCAACTAAAATAATAAACTTATCAATAAATTGATTAAGAATTATAATTACATTAATCATAATTCCATTATATTTTTGAATGTTACCATCTCAAATTATAATAATAATTAATATTATTTATAAAACTCTTCACAAAGAATTCAAAACTTTACTTGGTATAAACTATCATAATGGATCTACTTTTATATTTGTAATACTATTTATATTTGTTTTAATCAATAATTTTTTTGGACTATACCCCTATATTTTTACAGCTACAAGTCATATAACTATAAATTTATCACTTGCTCTCCCGCTATGACTATCATTCATAATTTTTGGCTGAATTAATCACACCCAACACATATTCACCCATTTAGTACCTCAAGGTACCCCCTTTGCTCTCATATCTTTTATAGTATTAATTGAAACTATTAGAAATGTAATTCGACCCGGAACTTTAGCAGTTCGACTAATAGCAAATATAATCGCTGGACACTTATTAATTACTTTACTCAGAAATATATATTCATCTATTTCCCCAATTATAATTGGTTTTATTAGAATAACAATATTTCTCCTATTAACGTTAGAAATTTCTGTTTCTATAATTCAAGCCTATGTATTCTCAATTTTAAGAGTCCTATATTCATCAGAAGTTATTTAATGTCAACCCACTCTAACCACCCCTTTCATTTAGTAACTTTTAGTCCCTGACCCTTAATGGGAGCCCTAAGAACAATAACATTTTTAACTGGAATAGTTAAATGATTTCACACATTTAATATTGACTTAATAATTCTCGGTTTTATCTTAATTTTAATTACAATGTACCAATGATGACGAGATATTTCTCGAGAAGGAACATACCAAGGATCTCACACATTAAAAGTTAATTTAGGACTACGATGGGGAATAATCTTATTTATTGTATCAGAAATTTTTTTCTTTATTGCTTTTTTTTGAGCTTTTTTCCATAGAAACTTAAACCCCAGAACTAACATTGGAAGAACTTGACCCCCCATTGCTATTAATTCTTTTAATCCTTTCCAAATCCCCCTATTAAATACAATTATTCTTTTAACGTCAGGAATCTCAGTAACTTGAGCCCACCACAGAATAATAGAAAATAACTACACACAAACTAAAATTAGATTAATCATTACAATTTTATTAGGACTATATTTTTCTCTTCTTCAAGCATATGAGTACAAAGAAGCCCCATTCACAATTAGAGATAGAGTTTACGGAACCTCATTTTTTATAGCAACCGGATTTCATGGTTTACATGTTTTAATCGGAACAATTTTTTTATGTGTATCTTTAATACGACACTTAAACTTTCAATTTTCTAGAAATCATCATTTTGGATTCGAAGCTGCTGCTTGATACTGACATTTTGTAGACATCGTATGGTTACTTCTCTATTCAATTATATACTGATGAAGAGCTTAAATTAATTTATATAATATAAATAGTATATTTAACTTCCAATTAAAAAGTTTAATTATAATTAATATAAATAATTTATTTATTAATAATAATATTTTTAATATTTATTTTTATTTCAAATTTAATAATTTTATTATCATTAATTTTAAATAAAAAATCCCACAATGAAATAGAAAAAAATTCACCCTTTGAATGTGGATTTGATCCAACTTCTAAATCACGAATTCCCTTTTCAATTCACTTTTTTTTAATCACTATTATTTTCTTAATTTTTGATGTAGAAATTGCACTCTTAATACCAATTATCATAATTTTCAAAACAACAAATTTAATTACATGAATTTATATTTCATGTTTTTTTATTATTATTTTAATTTTAGGAGTTTATTACGAATGAAACCAAAATATATTAACATGAACAAATTAAAAAGGACTATAATTTATAAAAAATATTTGATTTGCATTCAAAAAAAGCCACTTGGTTTGTCTTACCAAATAGGAAGCTATAATAGCAATTAATTTCGACTTAATTTTTGAGTATGTTAATTACTCCCTACTTATTAATTAAAACCAAATAGAGGTATATTATTGTTAATAATATTATTGATTGAATAATCTAATTAAAGAAATTTATATAGTTAAGCTGCTAACTTAATTTTTAGTGAAATTCATTAAAATTTCTAATTGCTTATATAGTTTAAAAAAAACATTATATTTTCATTATAAAAATAAAATTATTTTTTATAAGTTAATTACTTAAAGATAAAGCTATCTCTTTAATATCTTCAATATTATACTCTAATTATAAGTTATTTAAGTAAAATAATTTTATTAGAATTATTAAAACTAAAAAAATTCAGCTAACAAAAATTAAAAAATAAATTTTTAAATTATTTATATGAGTAAGTTGTAAAAACCCGGTTCTTTTACTGAAATTTAAAAGTAAGTTTGAAGCTAATAAATTCTCAGATCAACCCAAATCTAAATTTTTTTTGTAAAGTAATCCCCTACTTAAAATATTTAGAGTTATCCCGTAAGTAACTAAATACGGCATAAATCAAATTGACCCCACAAATCTTAAGCACTTTAATTGTTTACCGGGATTAATAACTATATATAGATAATTTACTAAAGTTCCCCCCACTATCCCCCCCAAAATAACAAATAGCACTATAAACTTTAAATAGGAAGGTAAATAAATTAATAAAACAAAAGGATTAATTAATCAAGTTATTAATCTTCCCCCAATAATTCTCAATAAATAAAGAATTATTATACTCTTTATTATCAACCAATCCTCATCATGAGTATTAATTAGGGAAATATAATTTAACTCAGAAAAAAAACTCCAATAAAAAATTCGAATAGAATATCTAACCGTTAAACCTGTGGAAAGATAACAAATAAAAAATCTTAAAATATTTAAATTTCTTAAAAGATAAATTTCTAAAATTAAATCTTTTGAGTAAAACCCAGCAAGAAACGGAAGTCCGCATAATGCTATATTAGACACATTAAAAAATATACAAGTTAAGGGCATAATTTTTACTATATTACCCATAAAGCGAATATCTTGTATGTCATTAAATCTGTGAATTAAAATTCCAGCACATAAAAATAATATTCTTTTAAAAAAAGCATGCATTAATAGGTGAAAAAAAGCCAAGTTTCTAAATCCAGCCCCTAAAATACATATTATTAACCCTAACTGACTTAATGTTGAAAGAGCGATAATTTTTTTTAAATCATATTCAAAATTGGCCCCCAAACCGGAAATAAATATAGTTATTAACCCCAATAATATTAATCCCTTAAATAAATACGTATTTTCTAATAGGGGACTAAATCGAATTAATAAATAAACTCCCGCAGTAACTAAAGTAGATGAATGAACTAAAGCTGAAACAGGAGTAGGAGCAGCTATAGCTGCGGGTAATCATGCACAAAATGGAATTTGAGCTCTTTTTGTTGCAGCCGCTAAAATTACTAACCCCCCAATTATAAATATTAAAAAATTTTTATTTACATAGTTTAAATACAAATAAAAGTTTCAACCACCATAATTCAACATCCAAGCAATAGCCAAAAGAATTGCCACGTCACCAATTCGATTCGATAAAATTGTCAACATTCCCGCATTAAATGATTTAATATTTTGATAATAAATAACTAAACAATAAGAAATTAACCCTAACCCATCTCAACCCAATAAAATTCTAATTATATTAGGACTAATAATTATTAAAATTATTGATAAAACAAATAAAATTACTAAATATAAAAATCGATTTTTATTTAAATCTTTACCCATATAACTTTCTCTATAAAAAATCACTATACTAGAAATTAGCATAACTGTACTTATAAAAATAACCGATTTTCAATCAAATAATAAAACTATAACTAAATCTGCTGAATTTAAACAAAAAAACTTATATTCTAAAAACACAACTAAGTCATTAAAAATTAAAAAATTTCCCAATAATAGACTAATAAAAAATATTACCGCTAACATAAATGCAAGAATAAAAAATAAATTAATAATTTAAAATAACAATGTTATATCTTTAACTCCACAAATTAACGTTTTTCTTAAACTACTTAAATTAATAAATTATATAATCAAACTTTAAAAATAATATATTTAAAGGGAGCCAATGAAGAAGTAACAATAAGTACTCACGAGATTCGTTTATAAAATAATTATTTAAATTAACGACAGGAACCCCCTGTTGAACAAAACAAAATAAATACAAACTATACCCCGCTGAGAAAAAAGACACCAATCCAATCAATAATATTAAAATAAAAGATCAAGCCACTAGTCTAACAATCAGCATAATTTCCCCGAATAAATTTAAAGAGGGGGGAGCGGCTATATTTCTTGACAAAAATAAAAATCATCAAAGAGATAGTGAGGGAAGCATAGATAATATCCCCCTATTTAAAAATAAATTTCGTCTTAAGACACGTTCATAATTTAAATTTACCAGACAAAAAAGCCCCGACGAACACAAACCATGTCCTATCATAACTAAATAAGCACCTCTAACCCCCCAATGACTTTGAGTTATTAAACCAGCCAATATTAAACCCATATGCACTACAGAAGAATAAGCTACTAAAGCTTTCATATCCATTTGAAAAAAACACATCAAACTAACAATAAAAGCCCCCACTATACTTAATGTAATTAAATAACTTCTAAATCGTATGTTTAAGAATCTTAAAAATTTTAAAACACGAATAATCCCGTACCCGCCTAATTTTAATATAATACCAGCTAAAATTATTGACCCCGAAACAGGAGCCTCTAAATGAGCTTTGGGAAGCCACAAGTGAGTTAAAAATATAGGAATTTTTACTAAAAAAGCCGCTAATATAACAAAATAGACTAAAAAATAATTAAATCTAAATATTCTCGTATTAATTATATAAATTATTAAAGTAAAAGTTATATTTTGAATAAAAAAAATACCCATTAATATCGGTAAAGAAACAAATAAAGTGTAAAACAGTAAATAAAACCCAGCCTGAATACGCTCAGGTTGAACCCCCCACCCTAAAATTAGTAATAATACGGGGATTAAAGAACTTTCAAAAAATAAATAAAACATAAATAAATTAGTTGTACTAAAAGTACAAATTAATATTAATAAAAGAAATCTAATATTAAATAAAAATACAGAATTATAAAAATTTTTTATATAAATTTTTAAACTAGATAGAATTATTAAACTTCTCACTCAAATTCTTAATAAAATTAAAAAATAAGAAATAATATCGCATCTAAAAATATATCTCACATTAAATATATAATATCTTTTTAATGGAACTAACAAAAATATTATAACCGAAAAATAAATCATATATTGAACTATTCAAAATATATTTTTTATAAAACATATTATTATAGAAAATAATATTATAAAAATAAATTTTATCATTAAATAAAAATATTATAAACTCTTATATAATCACTTCTATAAATTCGAATTATATAAACTAAAATAGAAATACCCAATACACCCTCACAAACTGTTAAAATTATAAACATAACTAAAAAATAAATTCTATTTATTATATTTAACAATAAGTATAAATAAATATAAAAAAATAAATTTAAAACAATTAACTCTAATCTTAACAAAATAACTAATAAATGTTTTCGATTTAAAGAAAATATAAAATTTCCAACTAAATAATTAACTATAATAAAATTTCTTAACTGAAAAATTTTCATTAAAAATAAGTTTTAATAGTTTAATAAAAATTTTGATTTTGTAAATCAAAGATAAGAAATTTCTTTTAAAACTTCAGAAAAAAATATTTTGCATTCATCTATAATCTCCAAAATTATTATTTTAATTAAACTATTTTCTGACATTTTAAAATTAAAATTTTTATTTATATTATTCGCAATTATTTCTTTTTGATTAATTAACATTACCCACCCATTAATTATTACTATTTTTATCATTATTCAAACAGTAAATCTAACAATAATTACTGGGATAATTAGATATTCATTTTGAATATCTTATATTATATTTTTAGTTTTTATCGGGGGACTTTTAATTTTATTTATTTACATTTCAAGCCTTATTCCCAATAAAAATTTCTCTTTAAACTATAAAATTTTAACAATAACACTTATTATTATATTTTTAATTATTTTAACTATAAAAATTTTCCCTACTTTTATAAATAATGAAATGATTCAATTTATAAATATAATGTCACCTATCAATGAAGAAAATAGAATTTTTATTACAAATTTTTATAACGTAAATGAAAAATTTATAACTTTTATTTTAATAAATTATTTATTGCTTAGACTAATTATTACAACAAAAATTACATCCCTCAATAGCGGGCCCATACGTAATAAAACTAATTAATTTTTAATGAAAAACTTAAATTTTTATCCTTTAAAATTAACTCATCCAATCATCAAAATTATAACTAATACATTAGTTAATTTACCCACACCGTCTAATATCTCATTTTTATGAAATATGGGATCTTTACTAGGACTTTGTCTAATCATTCAGATTTTAACAGGACTATTTTTAACAATAAATTATACTCCTAATATTGAAATAGCTTTTGATAGAATTAATCATATTTATCGAAATGTAAATCTTGGTTGATTTATTCGATCTTTACACGCTAACGGAGCATCTTTTTTTTTCATTATTCTGTATCTACATGTTGGTCGGGGAATTTATTATGAGTCTTTCATATTCAAATATACCTGAATTATTGGGGTAATAATTTTACTACTTACCATAATAACAGCTTTTATAGGGTATGTCCTACCATGGGGTCAAATATCTTTTTGGGGGGCAACAGTAATTACAAATATTTTATCTGCAATCCCATACCTCGGTTCAGATTTAGTTCAATGAATTTGGGGGGGATTTTCTGTAAATAATGCTACTTTAAACCGATTTTTTATGCTTCATTTTTTAATGCCATTTATTATCTTAATATTTTCTATAATTCACTTAATTTTTTTGCATCAAACAGGGTCAAGAAATCCCCTAAGAATTAGAAATAACAGAGATAAAATCCCATTCCACCCATTATTTTCTTTTAAGGATATCCTGGGATTTTTTGTCATATTTTTTTTATTAATAATTCTTTCACTCTATAAGCCATTCCTACTTAGAGACCCCGATAACTTTATCCCAGCTAATCCAATAATTACCCCCATTCACATTCAACCTGAATGATATTTTTTATTTGCTTATGCAATTCTACGATCTATTCCAAACAAATTAGGGGGGGTAATTGCCCTAGTAATATCAATTTTAATTTTATTAATTCTTCCATTTACTTTTAATAAATCTATTAAGGGGAATCAATTTTATTTTATTAACAAAATAATTTATTGAAATTTTATCTCTATTTTTTGGATACTTACATGATTAGGCAGATGTTCAATAGATTCCCCCTATACAGAATTAAGTCAAATTTTTACTATTTTATATTTTTTTTACTTTATTGTAAACCCTGTAATTTCTAGAATATGAGACATAAAAAATTCATAATTAATAAGCTTTTAATAAGCATTTGTTTTGAAAACTTAAGAAAGAATTCTATTCTATTAATTTTATACTAATAATGTTACATAAAAAAACTCTCACACAAAAAAAAAATATTAAATAATTTAACGCAATAGGTAAATAAATTTTTCAAGTTAAATTTATTAATTTATCATACCGATACCGGGGCAATACCCCCCGAACCCAAATAAATGTAAACCCTAAAGCTATCAACTTATAATAAAATAATAAATTAAAATTTATACCCCCCAAAAATATAATTACAAATAATAATCTCATAAAAATAATTCTTGAATATTCAGCTAAAAAAATTAAAGCAAACCCGCCTCTTCTGTACTCAATATTAAACCCCGAAACTAATTCTCTTTCCCCCTCAATAAAATCAAATGGAGCTCGGTTTAATTCCGCTAATATAGAGCCAAATATAATTAATCTAATTGGAAAAATAAAAACAATAAATCATATGTTTTTTTGATAATTTAATAAATCTATTAAATTAAATCTAATAATTAAAATAATTAAAGATAAAATAATTAAAGCTAACACAACTTCATAAGAAATAGTTTGAGCCATCCCTCGTAATCCCCCCAACTTAGCATAATTAGAATTTGAAGATCAACCAGAAATAATAGTAAAATAAACTCTAACCCCCAAACAACATAAAAGGAATATAAACCCCAAATTAAAATTTATTAAAATAAATAAATAAGGAATTACTATCCAAACCCACAAACTCATTAATATTCTAAATATGGGCATAAAATAAAATAATAAATAATTTCTTATATAGGGAAATAAAAATTCTTTAGTAAATAATTTAATAGCATCATTAAATGGTTGAACAACCCCTAAAAATCCAACTTTTAAAGGTCCTTTACGTAATTGCATAAACCCTAAAACTTTACGCTCTAAAAGAGTAAAAAATGCTACTCTCACTAATACTATAATAATTAAAAGTAATCCAGTAATAGTTGCTGTAAAAATTTCAAAAATATTAATTATTATTTATGTTATAAAACATATTATTAAATTCTAAATTTAAGGCATTTATTCTGCCAAAATAATATTATAAAGAATTAATTTATCTCATTGTTTTTTAATTAAATTAATTTAAAATTTCTGATCCTTTCGTACTAAAAAATTTTTTTTTATTAAAGATAGAAACCAACCTGGCTCACACCGGTTTGAACTCAGATCATGTAAAATTTTAAAAGTCGAACAGACTTAATTTTTAAACTTTTGCATTTAAATTAAATTTTAATCCAACATCGAGGTCGCAATCTTTAATTTTAATTTGAACTTAAAATTAAAATTACGCTGTTATCCCTAAAGTATCTTTTTCTTTAAATTATTAATAATAGATCAAAAAATAAAATCTTTAATTAAAGTATATATCTAATAAAAAGTTTTATAAATTTTTATATCGCCCCAATAAAATATTTAATTAATTTAATAAATATAAATTAAAAAATAATTTATTTAATTAATTTTAATATAAAGATTTATAGGGTCTTCTCGTCTTTTAATTTAATTTCAGCTTTTTAACTGAAAAATTAAATTTTATTAAATTATCATAAAACAGATTATATTTCGTCCAATCATTCATTCAAGATTTCAATTAAAAACCTATTTATTATGCTACCTTTGTACAGTTAAAATACTGCAGCCCTTTAAAATATTTTCAGGGGGCAGATTAGACTTTAAATTATTTATCAAAAAGACATGTTTTTGTTAAACAAGCGAATATAAAATTTGCCGAATTCTTAAAAATAATGTAAATATGCTTTTAAATTTATTAAATCTATTAAGCTATTTCATATACTAATATTATCATTATTAATGTATTTAAATTATTCAAACACATAAATTAAATAAATTATTTATTAATAATTTTATATATTAAATAATTATTATAATTAAAATTTTTTATAATAAAATATAATTAATAAATAATTTTATTTTTATATTTTTTAAATTTATTCTTTGAAATATTATTTAAATTTTTAACAAAAAGCTTATCCCAATTGATATAAATATACTAAATAAAATTAATTAATTAAAAAACTTAAATTATTACAAATATACATAAATTAAATTTATTTCTTTAATAATTAGATATCAATTAAATCGATTAACATTTTATTTCTAAATAATTATAATTAATATTTATATAACAATAACTAAAATAATTAATTAACTCTTTAATTTTCGAAAATTTTTTATATTAAAAAATTTTTAAATAATCTCTGATACCCAAGATACAATTAATTAAATTTACTTATAAAAAATTAAATTTTCATTTATTTCATCAATCTATTACTATACTAATTTTCTATAAAATTACAATTTTTTTCAATTTTTTAATAAAAATTTTTTTTTTTATTATTATTTTAAATAATTTATTTATTATAAAAAGATATTTTTAAGAATAAATTTCAAATTAAAATGATTTGCACATTAAATTTTCAATGTAAATGAATTACTTTACTATAAAGATTTAATTTGTTCTTTCTAGAAACACTTTCCAGTAATTCTACTATGTTACGACTTGTTTCAATTTAAAATGAAAATGACGGGCAATATGTGCATATTTTAGAACTAAATCATTTAAATAAATTTATTTAAATTACTTTTAAATCTAATTTTTAAATTATTTTTCATAAATTTTTCCATAAATTTAATTATGATAACCCATTAAATTCTTAATTATATACTGCATCTTGATTTGATATAAATTTTTATTAAAATTTTAAAATTTTTTTCAGAAAAAAATTTTTATAACAACGATATACAAATTTAATTAAATTAAGTAAAATTAATCGTGGAATATCAATTAATAAATAGGTTCCTCTAATTAGGTTAAAATACTGCCAAATTCTTTAAGTTTTAAGAATATAACTTTTACTACTTTATTTTTAACTTATTAATTTTTATAATAGGGTATCTAATCCTAGTTTAATCAAATTATTTCCTTAACTTCATAAATTGTTAAATTTTTAATTTTTTATTAATTTAAAATTTTACCTAATAAATTAATTTTTTATTATTTAATTATATAATCATATTAATTAATTACAAATGAATATTTAAATTATTTTTAGTATAACCGCAACTGCTGGCACAAAATTTGTTAATAATTTTTATAGTGCTAAATCTAAATTTCTTTATTTTTTAATATTAAATAATACATTTTAATTCATAAATTTTTAAAATTTTTTTTAAAACTCACAAAAATTAATATATATAAACAAATAAATTATAAATAATAAAGCTAGAATTAACTTTAATTTTAAATTAAATAAAATGTTTTTTTATAGATAAATTTTAAAATTTAATTTATACGTATTATTCTTAATAATTTTAACAATTCCAATATTTATAAATAATAAATGTATATAATAAATTTAATACTATGACATTAAATTCTAGTTATATTGATTTTTAAACTAAATTTATATAAATTATCTCTAAGTAATTAAATTTTGAAATTTAATTAGATATTTACATTTAAATTTATAAATAATTTATAAATTTTTAAAAATTTATAACACAATTTACTCTTTATTTTATTGTATATAGAATTTTTGATAATTCCAATATTTATAAATAATAAATATTCATAATAAATTTAATACTACGATATTACCCTATAATTTATAAATTTTTAAAAATTTATAATTATATTTACTTACTATTTTATTAAATTTATAAATTTAATAAATCCAATATTTATATATAATAAATGTATAAAATAAACATAATTCTATCAAATAAAATTTTTATAGATAAATTTTAAAATTTAATTTATACGTATTATTCTTAATAATTTTAACAATTCCAATATTTATAAATAATAAATGTATATAATAAATTTAATACTATGACATTAAATTCTAGTTATATTGATTTTTAAACTAAATTTATATAAATTATCTCTAAGTAATTAAATTTTGAAATTTAATTAGATATTTACATTTAAATTTATAAATAATTTATAAATTTTTAAAAATTTATAACACAATTTACTCTTTATTTTATTGTATATAGAATTTTTGATAATTCCAATATTTATAAATAATAAATATTCATAATAAATTTAATACTACGATATTACCCTATAATTTATAAATTTTTAAAAATTTATAATTATATTTACTTACTATTTTATTAAATTTATAAATTTAATAAATCCAATATTTATATATAATAAATGTATAAAATAAACATAATTCTATCAAATAAAATTTTTATAGATAAATTTTAAAATTTAATTTATACGTATTATTCTTAATAATTTTAACAATTCCAATATTTATAAATAATAAATGTATATAATAAATTTAATACTATGACATTAAATTCTAGTTATATTGATTTTTAAACTAAATTTATATAAATTATCTCTAAGTAATTAAATTTTGAAATTTAATTAGATATTTACATTTAAATTTATAAATAATTTATAAATTTTTAAAAATTTATAACACAATTTACTCTTTATTTTATTGTATATAGAATTTTTGATAATTCCAATATTTATAAATAATAAATATTCATAATAAATTTAATACTACGATATTACCCTATAATTTATAAATTTTTAAAAATTTATAATTATATTTACTTACTATTTTATTAAATTTATAAATTTAATAAATCCAATATTTATATATAATAAATGTATAAAATAAACATAATTCTATCAAATAAAATTTTTATAGATAAATTTTAAAATTTAATTTATACGTATTATTCTTAATAATTTTAACAATTCCAATATTTATAAATAATAAATGTATATAATAAATTTAATACTATGACATTAAATTCTAGTTATATTGATTTTTAAACTAAATTTATATAAATTATCTCTAAGTAATTAAATTTTGAAATTTAATTAGATATTTACATTTAAATTTATAAATAATTTATAAATTTTTAAAAATTTATAACACAATTTACTCTTTATTTTATTGTATATAGAATTTTTGATAATTCCAATATTTATAAATAATAAATATTCATAATAAATTCAATACTACGATATTACCCTATAATTTATAAATTTTTAAAAATTTATAATTATATTTACTTACTATTTTATTAAGTTTATAAATTTAATAAATCCAATATTTATAAATAATAAATGTATAAAATAAATATAATTATAAATTTTAAAATTTAATTTATACGTATTATTCTTAATAATTTTAATAATTCCAATATTTATAAATAATAAATGTATATAATAAATTTAATACTATGACATTAAATTCTAGTTATATTGATTTTTAAACTAAATTTATATAAATTATCTCTAAGTAATTAAATTTTGAAATTTAATTAGATATTTACATTTAAATTTATAAATAATTTACTTACTATTTTATTAAATTTTAAAATTTAATTTATATGTATTATTCTTAATAGTTTTAATAATTCCAATATTTATAAATAATAAATAT